AACTCCAATAGGATCCCCATGCTTCGTTAGCCCATACTGCTCCAGAAAGAATTCCTATGGTTAAAAAGATAAATCCTAGACTAATAATCCGATAACTCCAATAATCCAATTGTTGAATCAATTGCGACCTGTAATAATTTTTTGGAGAAAAAAAAGAAGTATTTTGGAAAACATTACTTCGTTCATTCATGGATTCGATTTCACGAAAGAAAAACGACTCATTTAAATTTACTAAATGATTACTCGTAGGAAAAACCTTTCTCTTTTTTCTAACTGTAATGACTAGAAGTCCTACTGATAATAATGATCCACATAAAAGGGCCGCATATCCTAATATCATCATACTTACATGCATTATTAGCCACTCGGATTGAAGAGCGGGTACTAATATTGTGGATTCGTGTATTTCAGTTAAAAGACCTGAAGTAGCAAAGCCCTGGGTCAAAATAGCACTTGGTCCAATTATTGTGCTTAGAAGATTTGGATTTTTTTTGAAATCCGGAACTATATGAATAAGGGAAAAACTCCATGAAAGAAAGATCAACGATTCATATAAATCACTTAGTGGAAAATGTTTCGAATAAATCCAACGAGTAATTAATAATCCTGTTATACATAAAAAAGTCATTATCATGCCCTTTTCGGATGAATCATATAGTTTTACTATTTCATCGACTAAAAAGGTTATCAAATGAATTGTAATCCTAATTGAAACGATCGAAAAAGAAATATGAGTTAATATATGCTCTAAGGTTGAAAATATCATAAAAAAGGAGTCCCTTAATTAAAAAATAGAAATCGGCAATTGAATTCATTATAGGATCTATTTACTTTTTTTAGGAGATGACATGCCGCTACTCGGACTCGAACCGAGATGCTCTCGCACTGCTTCCTAAGAGCAGCGTGTCTACCAATTTCACCATAGCGGCTGGTCTTGAACTCATAATAGCCTATGAATAAGCAATCGTCTAGATTTAAGAATTTAATTGGGTGCAATATTTTTTAGGAAAGATTCAAATTGATGAATCAAAATCCGTTCAAATAGGTATTTGAAGGTTCATTATTTTAGCTTAGGGTCTTAGTTTTATTGTGTATTTTATACTCTCCTCGACTTGAACTTTTGTAAAACTCGATCGTCCTACTATCAATTAAGGGATAGAACCCCCCCCCCCCAAAAAAAACATTTTTATTTTAATGAACTATTTTTGATTTATTTGCGTTCAAAAAGTGAAACAAAAAAATCTATTTTATCAATGAACATAAAAAAATAACCTATTTTGGATCATTCAAAATTGCCACATATTTCTCCAGAATATCTTCACTAAGGGTTTTTGCCTGGATTGATAGCGAGAGATATATGGGGTTTTATAGAAGACTTCAGAGAAAATTCAAAAGTAAGAAAGTTGCACAAAGGGGTTTCGAATTTGAATCAATTAGTTTCAATGATTTTAGTAACGAAAGATTTTCTATACGCCCTTCTAGACAGAAAAAGTAGATCTATAGAAAAAATAAAACCTTATATTATTGTAACAAATAGGTTGATGAGGAAAATAAGACTCCTCAGCTTGGAAATCATAAAATATAATAAAAAGAAAATTTAGTATCTTGTGTTTTTTTGTCAACAAAAAGAAAGTATTCTTTTTTTTTCGAATTCGGTAAGGTAAACAGAAGAATTCTTCTTCTCCATATTCTAAGAGTGGAACGAATTCCATTTCCTATTGATTAGCTCAACAGGGAATGGAATTCGGGAATTTGATTTTCGAAATGAAATGAAATGAGTCAATTTTTGAGTCAGGCCAATTCAGATTATTCCAACGTGTTATGTTTTATTACTTATTTTATTTGTTTGTCGCACAAAAAAAACTTTTTGAAGTCCCGGTAGAAATAGATTTCCCTAAGGAAAATGCTTTTAACGCTGCCCAATACCCCTTCCTTTTCCAAAAATTTTTACGAATACGCTTTTTTGATGCAGAAGTACGTTTTTTTGGAACTGCCATTTAAATTAAAATTAAGAGATTACTCATTGGTATAGCTGGATGTGAAAGACATCTATTGTTCAAAAAAAAGATCTGCGCTTTTCTAATTCATTATGTATTTCTTTTCTAGATAAGATTTTTTTCTAAAAATAAAAAAGAATAGATAAGATGGGTGAAAGGTATCAGAAAATCATATAAAATATTACTAAAAAGAGAAAAAAAAAGACTATTCTTCTTTTTTTTTAGTAACTTGTCAAACTCGGGAAAAATAGGGCTAATTTGACTCGAGTTTTCAAATTCGAAGGAGACTAGTAATTAATCTCTTTCTTTCATATCCTTTGACCCATTGTAACTTGGTGATTTGAATATTTGAAGTATTTAGCAGAAACTCAGAAAGAATAAGTAAAAAGAAATTAAAATTCTATTTAAGTTAGTGCATATCTTCATTTTTTTATTGATTCCTTTCAAGTAAGGTCCGGTGAATCGGAAACAATTAATATTAATTAAGAATTAAAAAACTTTTT